CATGTTGAAGTTACGAGGCCAACTTTATTCTGGATCTTGGTGGCGGGTGGAGGGCTTTTATACCTTAAAGTCTGGGGGGTTATGTATTGCAATTAGTGGGGGTTGTTGGGGTTAGTTTAAAGAAATGTGCTTTAAATTACGGTATAAACAGTAAAAATATCCGATAGTTCAGTTAAACTCAACAGGGTCCACGGATTTCACTAAAACAAAATCTTTTTTGGGGGGGTAGGGGGGGTAAAACTAGATATCTATGATGTTGATATAACACTTCTGTTATGTCCTAGAAAAATTGTATTGTACTTCTTATCACTTGTCCTACTGAGTGGCAGTGTCATGTGGTGTTGGATATATATATGTTCAACCTTATTAATCTGTTTGATGACACTGTGAGATGCAAGGTGAAAGGAAAAAGAAATAAAGACACCCCTTGCTCGCTGGAGTGAACGCCCGGCTTGCTGGGTAACGAGTCTAATGTTGTGCAAACATCAGTCAATGTAAGCGTCGATAAAAGTGGAAGCGATAGGCAATTAATGGCCCTGAAGTAGGAGCCGATGCCAGGAATGGTTCACGAAGTGAAACCCCCACAATTGTTGTCCCTGACCATCAATAACCGTTATCATTCAGTAATCAACTGATGGTAGGCTCTTACTGGGTTAAGCTTTATTGAGGATCAGAGCTTGTTTGGGGTCTTATCTTTTATTTTCATAAGTAATATATTGTCTTTCTTAACTACACTCTGAGTTGTCACCTGGCAAGCACAACGAAATAGTATACAACCATTTGTAATTGTTCAAGCAAGGTCTACTCACTATATTGGGACTATCAAATAGAATGTATAGTTATACATTATATTTACTTTTGCATAAGCACATATTATATAATGAGATATGTTAGATTTCTATGTTTGTTGATACTAGTTTGCTCATATATAATATGGCATATGTAAATATACATATATGTATTACGTACATACATGTGTTGCTCTGAGCTTGCCGAAGAATAGTTTAATGTTAGAATGCTGGCTTTGGGAGTCAGGGGTAGGAGTTAGAGTCTCCTTTGTTCGAGAGCAGTAGGGGAGATTTTAACTCCCGACATCAAGTTTACAAGACTGGTGCTCTAACGCTGAGCTACTAGTGCATTATCATCCCAGTACTTTATTCTCCAACCAACCTGTTAGAGGCATCAAGACTAGAAATAGGAAGAAGTATAGGAAAGAGGCAACTTGTCCGATAATGATAAAGGGATGTTCTACCGGCATGCCTCCGATTCATGTGAGAATTATTACATCGGCGACCAAGCATCAGAAAAGGAACTGAGAGAAGGGGCGGAACATCAGACTGCGTTGTTTAGAGGTGTGAAGGATTGGGACAAGCATTAAGATCAGGATTGAGAAAAGAAGGGCAAGTACTCCTCCCAGCTTGTTTGGGATAGAACGAAGAATGGCATAGGCAAATAGGAAGTACCATTCCGGCTTAATGTGCGGTGGCGTAACCAAAGGGTTTGCGGGGGTGAAGTTGTCGGGGTCTCCTAGAATATTCGGGTAAAATAAGGCGAGGACGGAGAGGCAAGTTAGTAGAACGGCGAAACCGAGGAGGTCTTTGTAAGAAAAATAAGGGTGGAAAGGCACCTTGTCCGAGTCTGAGTTTAATCCCGTAGGGTTGTTGGATCCTGTCTCGTGTAGGAAAATGAGGTGGATAACTGTAGCGGCTAGAATCACAAAGGGGAAAAGAAAGTGGAACGCGAAAAATCGGGTAAGGGTTGCATTGTCAACAGAAAAGCCCCCTCAAATTCATTGGACTAAGGTGTTACCAACGTAAGGGATTGCTGAGAGGAGGTTAGTAATGACTGTTGCCCCTCAGAACGATATTTGTCCTCAGGGTAAGACGTAGCCGACGAAGGCGGTTATTATTACTAGTAGAAGAAGGATTACCCCTACATTTCACGTTTCCTTGAATAGGTAGGAGCCGTAATAAAGGCCTCGCCCAATGTGAAGGTAGATGCAGATGAAAAAGAAGGATGCACCGTTGGCATGGACGTTTCGAATTAGTCAGCCGTAGTTTACGTCTCGGCAAATGTGGGCGACGGAGGTGAAGGCGGTTGCGATATCAGAAGTGTAATGTATTGCTAGAAACAGACCTGTTAAGATTTGGGTAATTAGACAGAGTCCTAGAAGAGAGCCAAAGTTTCATCAGACAGAGATGTTTGAGGGAGCTGGCAGGTCAACAAGGGCATCGTTGGCGATTTTAATAAGGGGGTGTGTTTTTCGTAGGCTGGCCATAAGTTTCTGTAGTTGAACTACAACGACGGTTTTTCAAGTCGTAGGTCCTGGTTAGAATCCTGGTAGAAACCATGACTTTTATAATATATCTAGTTTTATTCTGCCTTGTGCTGGGTCTTGTGGCGGTAGCTTCTAACCCCTCCCCCTACTTTGCTGCTTTGGGATTGGTAGCTGTGGCTGGGATGGGATGTGGGCTCTTGGTGGGCTACGGCGGGGCTTTCTTATCACTGGTGCTCTTTCTGATCTACTTAGGAGGAATGCTTGTAGTATTTGCCTACTCTGCTGCATTAGCAGCAGAGCCTTACCCGGAGACTTTAGGGAGTCGGTCTGTAATGACCCACGGGGTAATTTATGCAGGGAGTGTAACCCTATTGGGAAGTATATTTTGGGGAGGTTGGTACGAGTCTTCGTGGTTGCCTTGCGACGACCTGGTCGAGTGAGCAGTGCTTCGAGGAGATGTTGGTGGCGTGGCACTTATGTACTCCTCTGGGGGGTGAATGTTAGTCATTGCAGCGGGGGTTCTCTTGCTTACGTTGTTTGTGGTTCTCGAGTTGACACGAGGCATAGGCCGGGGTGCTCTTCGTGCTGTTTAGGTGGCAAACAGAAATGCTATTATGCCAAGGGACAGCGCGAAGGCCGTGAGGAAGGTTTTAATTATGCCCTTCTGAAGGTCGGTTGTTGAGGAGGCCAGGGGCAGGTTTAGTCCCGGGATAGTCTTAGGGCCGATCTTCTCCAGCCAGGACTGATCAATAGTTTGATTAGCCCCTAATTGACCTATTAGAAGGGTTAATTTTGAGGTCAGTCGGTGCAGGGTGTGAGGGTAGTAGCCCACCATAAGGGAGAAGTGGTGGGGGGAGGGGGTTTGTAGGGGGGACTGGGGGTTGAAGCTGACAGAGGAAATTGCCGAAGCAGTTAGTAGTCCCAGTACTGTAACTGCAAGAGCTGCTAATTTGAGAAGGGGTGGTATTGTCATGATGGGTGTTTTGAGGGGGATAATGTTATTAAAGATAATAAAGCCCCCGATAATGCTTCCTCACGCAAGTCGCTTCAGGGGGCGGATAACCGCTTGATTGTTCTCATTGATAGGGGAAATTGGTAGGAATCGGGGCAGGCCCATAGTAACATGATGTACAAGGCGGAAGCTGTAGGCTGCTGTAAAAGAGGTAGCCACCAGGGTGAGGGTGAGGGCTCAGGCGTTCAGGTGAGAAGTGTTCATGGCTTCAATAATAGCGTCTTTAGAGAAGAAGCCGGCAAGGAAGGGGGTTCCTGTAAGGGCGAGGCTTCCTAAAGTCAGACATGAGGATGTAAAAGGGGTAAAGTGAAACATGCCTCCTATTTTTCGGATATCTTGTTCGTTATTCAGACTATGAATAATAGAGCCGGAGCATAAGAATAGTATTGCTTTAAAAAATGCATGGGTGCAAATATGGAGAAATGCAAGTTGGGGTTGGTTAAGTCCGATGGTTACTATTATTAGGCCTAGTTGGCTTGATGTTGAGAAAGCAACAATTTTTTTGATGTCGTTCTGTGTGAGGGCACATGTTGCAGTGAATACCGTGGTTAGGGCTCCAAGGCAGAGGCAAGTTGTGAGAGCTAAGGGGTTGTTCTCTAAGAGGGGGGCCATGCGTACTAGGAGGAAGATTCCCGCCACGACTATAGTGCTTGAGTGGAGTAGCGCTGATACTGGGGTAGGGCCTTCTATCGCGGCAGGGAGTCAGGGGTGGAGGCCAAATTGGGCTGATTTTCCAGTGGCCGCCAGGATTAAGCCTAAAAGTGGGAAAGTTAAGTCGATATTCTTAGAGGCTGTAAATAATTGTTCAAGATCCCAGGAGTTAAGGTTTAGGGCTATTCACCCTATTGCAAAAATAAGTCCAATATCACCGACTCGGTTGTAGAGTACTGCTTGGAGGGCTGCTGCGTTAGCATCCGCCCGTCCGTACCATCAGCCAATAAGCAGGAAGGATATGATGCCCACTCCTTCCCACCCAATGAATACTTGAAACATGTTATTTGCAGTGACCAAAATAATTATTGCAATTAGGAAGGTTAAAAGGTACTTGAAGAAGCGGTTCATTTGGGGGTCTGAGTGCATGTATCATGAAGCGAACTCTAGGATCGACCATGTCACATAGAGCGCAACGGGGACGAAGATGATCGAGTAAAAGTCAAGTTTGAGGCTTAGGCTAAGTGTGAATGAGTTTGTGTTAGTTCAGGTTCAAAGAGAAATTACTGTCTCCATGCCTTGGTGGAGGTAGATCGTGAGGGGTAGTAGGCTGACCAGGAAGGCTAGTTTCACAGATGTTGTTACGTATGAACTTGCTCAGTTGGGGCTTCAGGGGGAGGGAAGTAATGAAGTAGCTAAGGGGAAGGCTAGTATAATAAACACGAGGGCTAGGCTGGAGGAAACTATTAGAATGTCTGTAGACATGCAGCTACTACTTGGATTTGCACCAAGAGTTTTTGGTTCCTAAGACCAATGGATGAGCTGTTATCCTTTAGAAGCAGGCCGAGTGAGCCTAGGAGTCCAACCAAGGTCATGGGGATTAGCAGTCCTCATTGCTGCCAGCCTCTCTCGGTGGGTAAGGGGATTTTAACCTCTAATTTTAGAATCACAATCTAATGTTTAAAATTAAACTATACCTACAGGCAGGCCAGCCTCAAATGAGCTCAGGCTTGAGGATAAGGAGGATGAGGGGGGTTAGGTGCAGCATAATAAGAAGGTGTTCCCGTGTGTGAGAGGGTTCAATGACGAGTATGTGAGTAGGAAGCGGGCCTCGTTGCGTTGTTAGGAATATGTGAAGAGAGTAGCCCGCTGTAATTAGGGTGCCGGCTCCTGTTAGGATAAGAGTTCATCAGGATCAGCTAATTAAAGAGACAATAATTATTAGTTCACCCATGAGGTTTGGTAGGGGAGGAAGGGCAAGGTTGGCTAAGTTGGAGATGAACCATCATGATCCTATAAGAGGGAGGGCCGTTTGTAGTCCTCGTGCTAGCAGTATGGTTCGAGTATGAGTTCGTTCATAGTTTGTGTTTGCTAGGCAAAAAAGAGCAGAGGAAGTCAACCCGTGTGCAATTATGAGGATCACGGACCCTGCGAGCCCCCAAGAGGTCTGGGTCAAGATCCCTGCCGCAACGAGGCCCATGTGACTTACTGATGAGTAGGCGATTAGGGATTTGAGATCCGTCTGCCGTAGGCAAATTGAGCCTGTTATTACGACCCCTCAGAGTGCCAGGGCAATGAATGGGTAACATATCTCTTTAGTTAAGGAGTCCAGTAGTACTATTATTCGAATTATGCCGTAGCCCCCCAGTTTGAGTAGTACGGCTGCTAGGATTATTGACCCTGCGATTGGGGCTTCTACATGAGCTTTGGGGAGCCAGAGATGGACGCCATAGAGGGGCATTTTTACCAAGAAGGCCACAAGGCAGGCGGCTCACCAGAATTTATCCGCGTAGGTGTATAGTAAAGTTGGGTCTGCGTACTGGATGGTGAGAAGGGACAGGGTGCCAGTTGAATTTTGAAGGAGCAGCAAGGCAACAAGAAGGGGGAGTGATCCCGCTAGAGTGTAAAATAGGAAGTAGGTCCCGGCATTGAGGCGTTCTGCTTGATTACCCCACCGGGTGATGATTACTAGGGTGGGGATAAGGGTGGCTTCAAATATCACGTAGAATATGATCACCTCAGTTGCGCTAAATGCTAGAATTAGGAAGAGTTGGAGGGAGATTAGAAGGGAGATGTATATTCGTTGCCGGTTTAGGGGTTCTGATGTTATGTGATTCTGGCTGGCTAGAATTATTAGGGGGAGGAGCCAGCAGGATAAAACGAGAAGGGGGGTGGAGAGGGTATCAGTCCCTATTACTGGGTTAAGGAATGTTCATCCAGATTCTGAGGGGTTTCCGAGTCAGCAGAGGGTGGCGACAGAAATACAGAAGCTGTGGGCAAGAGAAGTGGCTCACACTCAGCTTGGCTTGGTTAGCCACACTGTAGGGGCAAGGAGGAGTGTTGGGATTAGGATTTTTAGCATTGAAGGAGGGTGAGGCTCTGGAGCCGGTCGGTTCCGTGCGTCCGAGCAGTAGCTACAAGTAGGGCAAGTCCGGCGCTTGCCTCGCAAGCCGAGAGTGCCAGAAGAAGTATTGGTGCGGTTGAAAACAGTGTTGAGTCTAGTTGAAGTGTTCAGAGGGATAAGGCAATATAAAGTGAGAGCATTATGCCTTCTAAACAGAGTAGGGCTGATAGGAGATGGGTTCGGTAGAAGGTGATGCCCCCTAGGCCCAAAAGGAAGGCTGAGCAGAGGGTAAAGTGGGAGGGGGTCATTAAGCGGTTATGGGGTTAAACCATAAGCTTTTGAGCCGAAATCAAATGTTTTGTTTAAACTAACTGCCTATTCAGCCCACTCTAGTCCCCCTTGCAGCCACTCGTAGACTAGTCCCAGGGTGAGTAGCGAGAGTACTGTGGCGGCCCAGGTGAATGTCGTTAATGGGGTGGGAAGTTGATCTCCTCAGGGTAGTGGCAGGAGGAGGGCGATTTCTAGGTCAAAGAGTAAAAAAAGAATAGCTACAAGAAAAAATCGAAGGGAGAAGGGGAGGCGAGCTGAACCAATGGGGTCAAAGCCGCATTCGTAGGGCGAGAGCTTTTCGTGATCGGGGGAGATGAGGGGGACTCAGAAAGAAATGAGTATTAGTAGTGCGGAAAGAAGAACAGTAATTAGGCCAATTGTGGTGAGGAGGTTCACTATCTTTCCTTGGAGTCTAACCAAGACTGGGTGATTGGAAGTCACTTGTACTGAATTTCATACTAGAAAGATTAAGATCCCCATCAGTAGATAGAAACGTATAGGAATAACCATACAACATCTACGAAGTGTCAGTATCAGGCAGCTGCTTCGAACCCGAAATGGTGGTTAAGTGTAAAGTGGTATAAGATTTGACGAAGGAGGCAGATGGCGAGGAATGAGGATCCAATGATGACATGGAGTCCGTGAAAGCCAGTGGCTACAAAGAATGTTGCACCATATACGCCGTCTGCAATAGTGAAGGGGGCTTCGTGGTATTCTAGTCCTTGAAGGAAGGTGAAATAGCCTCCCAGAATAATTGTAATGAAGAGAGAGTGGATTGCTTGTTTTCGTTTTCCTTCTATAATGCTGTGATGGGCCCAGGTTACCGTGACGCCGGATGCTAGAAGAACTGCCGTATTTAGGAGAGGGACTTCAAATGGGTCCAGGGGTGTAATACCTGCAGGGGGTCAGAAGCCTCCCAGTTCGGGGGTGGGTGCCAGGCTTGAGTGGTAAAATGCTCAGAAGAACCCCAGGAAGAATAAGACTTCAGAGGTAATAAACAGGATTATTCCAAATCGAAGACCTTTTTGGACGGGGGGTGTGTGGTGGCCTTGAAATGTGCCTTCTCGTACAATGTCCCGTCATCACTGGAAGGTGGTAAGGATGAGAAGGATTGTTCCCAATGTCATAAGGGTTGATGAGTGGAAGTGAAATCAGATGGCTAGGCCAGATGTTATGAGGAGGGCGGCGATGGCCCCTGTAAGGGGTCATGGGCTTGGGTCGACTATGTGGAAGGGGTGAGCTTGGTGGGCCATTAGACGTTTTCTTGTAAATATAAGCTTAGGAGAAGTACGAATACGTAGGCTTGAATTATTGCAACTGCAACTTCCAGGAGTGTTAATAATAGAAGGAGAGCAGATGTGGAGATGGCAACTATAGGTATAAGGGGAAGGAGGACAAATGCAGCTGTTGCAATGAGTTGAATAAGAAGATGTCCTGCCGTGAGGTTGGCTGTTAGTCGGACCCCAAGGGCAAGGGGTCGGATAAATAGGCTGATGGTTTCGATAATAATCAGAACCGGGATAAGTAGGGTGGGGGTACCTTCTGGTAGTAAGTGGCCCAGGCTGTGGGTAGGTTGGTTTCGTATGCCAATAATTACGGTAGCGAGTCATAGTGGAACAGCAAGGCCCATGTTTAGGGAAAGTTGTGTTGTAGGGGTGAAAGTGTAAGGAAGGAGACCAAGCATGTTAGTAGTAATTAGAAAAACCATAAGAGATGCGAAAAGTAGTGCCCATTTATGGCCTGCGGGGTTAAGTGGAAGAAGGAGTTGGGACGTGAATTGGTTAATAAATCACCCCTGTAGGGATAAAGTCCGGTTAGATAGTCAGTGGCCAGTGGCCATTGGGAAGAGTGTCCAGGGCAGGGCGATTGCAATTCCCATGAGGGGGATGCCTAGAAAGACAGGGGACATAAATTGATCGAAGAAGCTTAGTACCATGGTCAATTTCAGGGCCCTGTTTTGGGTTTTTGTGTACTTTGCAGGGCAGGTTGGTGGGGGAAAGTGTGGGCTAAAATTTTAGGAGGAATAACTGTCAGGAAGATGAATCAAGAAAACGCTAGTACTATGAATCAGGGGGTTGGGTTTAATTGGGGCATGTCACTAAGGGTGGTCGTTAGGCACCAGTCTTTAGCTTAAAAGGCTAAGGCTTTGACTTATTAGCTTCTTAGTGAGGTCTCTTCAATCATTAGGGTTGACCAGTTCTCAAAGTGTTGGATTGGTACTGCTTCTACGACGATGGGTATGAAGCTGTGATTAGCTCCGCAGATTTCTGAGCATTGTCCGAAAAAGACGCCTGGGCGGCCCATGATGAAGGTAGTTTGGTTTAATCGGCCTGGCACGGCGTCTACCTTAACCCCCAGGGCTGGTACTGTTCAAGAGTGGAGAACATCGTCAGCGGAGATTAGGAGGCGAATGGGGGATTCTATAGGGGTAACCATTCGGTTGTCTGCCTCAAGAAGTCGGAATTGTCCGGATGTAAGGTCGGATGTTGCGATCATATACGAGTCAAAGCCTAAGTCTTCATAGTCAGTGTACTCATATGACCAGTATCACTGATGACCTAGGGCTTTAATGGTTAGGTGGGGGCTATTGATTTCATCCATGAGGTAAAGAATCCGTAAGGATGGAAAGGCAATCAAGATAAGGATAATTCCAGGCAGAACGGTTCAAATGGTTTCGATTAGTTGTGAGTCTAGTACAAGTTTGTCGGTTAAGGTTGTAGAAACAGTTACCTTAATAATGTAAAGCACTAGGGTGCTAATTAAAAAAACAATTATTAAGGCATGATCGTGGAAGTGAAGTAGCTCTTCTATCAGGGGGGAAGCTGCGTTTTGAAGTCCAAGTTGTAAGGGGTGGGCCATTATAGCTCAAGGTGGGCAGGGGTTTAACCTGCGATTTTGCGCTGACAGGGCAATGTTATGTCGCTTAACTAGCACCTCAGGGACTAAAAGAAAGTGGCAGACCGGCTATGTAGTTGGCTTGAAACCAATTTATGGGGGTTCGACTCCTCCCTTTCTCGGGCCTAGTGGCTTTGGACGTAGGGGGATTCTTCAAATGTGTGGTAAGGGGGAGGAGCGCCGTGTAGTCACTCTACATTGGCTGAGGTTAGTATAACTGATGAGACTTCTCGTTTAGCTGCGAATGCTTCCCAAATGATAAATAGGAATATAATTACTCCTACAAGGGAGACTAGTGAGCCGATCGAAGAAACTGTGTTTCAGAGAACATAGGCGTCCGGGTAGTCTGAGTAGCGTCGGGGTATTCCAGCCAGCCCCAGGAAGTGTTGGGGGAAGAATGTTAGGTTAACACCCCCAAATATAACCCCAAAGTGAATTTTTGTTCATGTTGAGTGGAGGGTGTACCCTGTAAATAGGGGGAACCAATGTAAGAAAGCGGCGACAATGGCGAATACGGCCCCCATGGATAATACATAGTGGAAGTGGGCAACTACGTAGTAGGTGTCGTGGAGAACAATATCTAATGAGGAGTTAGCTAGAATAATCCCAGTCAAGCCCCCCACCGTAAACAAGAAGATAAAGCCCAGGGCTCAGAGGAGGGGTGTCTCTCACTTGATGCTGCCTCCATGTAATGTGGCAAGTCAGCTAAATACTTTTACACCTGTGGGGATAGCGATAATTATGGTAGCAGATGTAAAGTAGGCTCGAGTATCAACATCCATTCCTACCGTGAATATGTGATGGGCTCACACGATGAACCCTAGCAAACCAATGGCCACCATGGCTCACACCATTCCCATATAGCCAAAAGGCTCCTCTTTCCCGGAGTAATATGCCACAATGTGGGAGATCATTCCGAAGCCTGGTAAAATTAAAATGTATACTTCAGGGTGCCCAAAAAATCAGAAGAGGTGTTGGTACAGAATGGGGTCTCCTCCTCCGGCAGGGTCAAAGAAGGTAGTATTCAGGTTACGGTCTGTGAGTAATATAGTAATTCCTGCAGCCAGAACTGGGAGCGAGAGGAGAAGCAGAACGGCCGTGATAAGAACAGCCCAGACAAATAACGGGATGTGGTACATGGTAACAGTTGGGGGCTTTATGTTGATTACAGTTGTAATGAAGTTGATTGCGCCTAGAATGGAAGAGATTCCGGCCAGGTGAAGTGAGAAAATAGTCAGATCGACGGAAGCTCCAGCGTGGGCAAGATTGCCAGCTAGCGGGGGGTAGACAGTTCATCCTGTTCCTGCCCCTGCTTCGACACCAGAAGATGCTAACAGTAGAAGGAAAGAGGGCGGAAGCAGCCAGAAGCTCATGTTATTTATTCGGGGGAAGGCTATATCGGGAGCCCCTACTATCAGCGGGATCAGTCAATTACCGAAGCCTCCGATCATGATGGGCATAACTATAAAAAAGATTATTACGAAAGCGTGTGCGGTGACGATTACATTATAAATCTGGTCGTCCCCAAGAAGGGCGCCGGGCTGACTTAGCTCGGCTCGAATGAGTAGGCTGAGGGCTGTGCCCACCATCCCGGCTCAGGCACCGAATACTAGATAAAGGGTGCCGATATCTTTGTGATTGGTTGAGAAAAATCATCGTGTAATGGCCACAGGTAAGGTGGCTGAGTAAGTGGTGGGTTGTAGCCCCATATACAGAGGTTTGAGTCCTCTTCTTACCTAGCCTTGGGGTGTAACACGTTAGATTGCAAATCTAAAGAAGTAGGCTGACAGCCTACCGGGGCTTTCTCCCACCTATTTAGCCTTGGCTAGGTGGGAGAAAGTAGATAGATGCTCGCTGGTTTGGGCGCTTAGCTGTTAACTAAGAATTTGTAGGATCAAGGCCTTCCTATCTAGTAAGGCTTTAGCTTAATTAAAGTGTCTGTTTTGCATGCAGTAGATGTGGGGTAATAGCCCGCAAGTCTTATCAAGGGCTGGGAGATTCTCACTCCCGCTTAGGGCTTTGAAGGCCCTTGGTCTCGGGTGCTATCCTAAGCCCTTATGATAACAAAAGCGCCATAGCTGCTGGGGCGAGGGGGAGTAGCATTACGGAGGATGTGCTTGAGAAGGAGAGGGGTAATGAGGACTGGATAGAAGAAAAACGTCAGGGGGTAGTACCAGGCGTGTTGTTGGGGAGCACTGTTAAAGTTATTGCATAGGAGAGTCGCAAGTAGAAGTACAGGCTTAGGAGGGCTGTGAGGGCAACTAAGGTGGCAAGGCCAGAGAGGTCATGTTTCGTCATTTCTTGTAAAATCAGTCACTTGGGTATAAATCCCGTCAAAGGGGGGAGTCCACCTAGCGATAAGAGAAGTAAGGGGGTGATAGTTGTAAGGACTGGAGCCTTTGTTCAAGAGGTGGAGAGGCTACCAATGGAAGAGGCCCCGTTTGCTTTAAAGGTGAGGAAAATTGAGGTTGTTATAACAATGTAAGTGGCAAGTGCAAGGATGGTAAGGGGCGGGTAAAACTGGAGTACAAGCACTATCCACCCTAGATGTGCGATGGATGAGTAGGCCAAGATTTTACGTAGCTGGGTTTGGTTTAGTCCTCCTCAGCCCCCAACAAGGGTAGATAGTAGGGCTATAATAATCAGGGGGGTGGGGTTGGCAGGGAAGACCTGAACCAGCAGGGCGAATGGGGCAAGTTTTTGTCATGTGGAAAGGATAAGTCCTGTGGTCAGGGTAAGGCCTTGGAGAACCTCAGGCAGTCACGAGTGCATGGGGGCGAGGCCAATTTTTAGGGCGAGGGCAATCATCACTATCGTGGTTGGAAGGGGGTGGCTTATCTGGTTGATGTCTCATTGTCCAGTAATTCATGCGTTAACTATTGTTGCAAACAGCAGTGTCGCAGTTGCAGTTGCTTGGGCAATAAAATATTTGGTGGTGGCTTCCACGGCTCGAGGGTGGTGAGTTTGGGCTATTAGTGGGAGGATAGCAAGAGTGTTGATCTCTAGGCCCATTCAGGCTAGGAGTCAGTGCGAGCTGGCAAATGTCGTTGTTGTCCCCAGTCCGAGGGCGATTAAGAGGCAGGATATGACTAAAGGGTTCACTAGTAACGGAAGGAGTCTAACCTACATTACAGGGGTATGGGCCCAGGAGCTTCATTAGCTGACATTACTAGAAAGTGGTGTAAAGGAGGCACAAAGAGTTTTGATCTCTTCAGTTAGGGTTCGAGTCCCTTCTTTCTAAGGAGTTGAAGGGACTCTAACCCTTATAATTCACTCTATCAAAGTGGCCCTTAAACTTCAGGCACAACTCCTTGCTACAGCTGGGGTGGGAGGCTGGTAAATGCTGTTGGGAGGGCCAAGTGTCAGATAACGAGGGCCAGCGTTAGTGGTAAAAAGTTCTTTCAGATCAAATGTATAAGCTGGTCATATCGGAAGCGGGGGTAGGATGCACGAACTCAGAGAAATAAGACTGAGAGGAGGCCAGCTTTAATTATCAGATTAATAGTGGTAAGTGTTGCAAGGGTCGGGAGATGGGCAGCGCCAAGGAATAAGATGGCGGATAGTGTATTTATAAGCAGAATATTAGAATACTCAGCCAGGAAAAATAGGGCAAAAGGTCCCCCTGCGTATTCAACGTTAAAACCCGACACCAGCTCAGACTCCCCTTCAGTAAGATCAAATGGTGCGCGATTTGTTTCGGCAAGGGTTGAGATGTATCATATTGCGGCGAGGGGCCAGGCTGGAAGGATAAGCCAAATGGCTTGCTGAGTTGTATTAAAGGTCTGGAGAGTAAATCCTCCGGTGAAGATGATGATGCTCAATAGGATAAGACCTAGGCTGACCTCGTATGAGATGGTTTGGGCCACGGCTCGTAGGGCGCCAATTAGAGCATATTTGGAATTTGAGGCCCACCCTGAGCCCAGAATGGCATAAACTGCGAGGCTTGACAGTGCGAGCACGAACAAGATCCCTAGGTTCAGGTCAATTGTGGAGTGTGGGAGGGGTATGGGGGCCCACAGCGTAAGTGCGAGGGTCAAGGCAAGGATGGGGGCTAGAATAAAAAGGGCAGGTGATGCGGTTGAAGGTCGGACGGGTTCTTTAATAAAGAGTTTCACTCCGTCGGCGATTGGTTGAAGCAGGCCGTAGGGGCCTACGATGTTCGGGCCTTTCCGGAGTTGCATATAGCCGAGGACCTTCCGTTCTAGTAAGGTGAGGAATGCCACTGCTAGTAGGACTGGGACAACTAGGGCTAGGGGGTTGATAATATGGGTAATTAGGGCGGAGACTATAGTTAAGGAGAGGAGTTGAACCTCCGTTGAAAGGTCTTAGGTCTTTTGCATTAGCCGGGCTCTGCCACCCTAACGGACCATTATCTTTGGCTCTAGCGGCACGCCCTTTTGTCTAATTTAGATTTTGTCATCAGGTAAGGGAGGGGCTTAACAAGTACATGGGCCCCGTCTTTCCGGTCCTTTCGTACTGGGAAGGACCGTAACATAGATAGAAACTGACCTGGATTACTCCGGTCTGAACTCAGATCACGTAGGACTGTTAATCGTTGAACAAACGAACCCTTAATAGCGGCTGCACCATTAGGATGTCCTGATCCAACATCGAGGTCGTAAACCCCCTTGTCGATATGGACTCTAGAAGGGGATTGCGCTGTTATCCCTAGGGTAACTTGGTTCGTTGATCGGAATGTCCGGATCATTTTGGTCAGAATTTCTGTTGTGTTGAGCTGTCGCTCTACCTTAAGGGGTGTAATCGACGTTTTCGTTACCCCTATTCCACTTGGGGGTTTTGTTTTCCCCATGGTCGCCCCAACCGAAGACATTGAAAGAGGGTCCATTAAATTTAGTTCCTGTGAGAAGGGGCCAGGGAATACGGTTCAGTCGTTTGTCTAAAGCTCCATAGGGTCTTCTCGTCTTATGGTGTTATCCCCGCTTCTGCACGGGGAGATCAATTTCATTGACTTGGGAAAGGAGACAGTTAAGCCCTCGTTTTGCCATTCATACGGGTCTTCATTTAAAAGACAAGTGATTACGCTACCTTAGCACGGTCAAAATACCGCGGCCGTTGAACAATTTGTCACTGGGCAGGCAGGACCTCTTATACTGCGGTTTGCAAGAGGCGATGTTTTTGGTAAACAGGCGAGGCTTTAGGTATATTTGCCGAGTTCCTTCTTCCCCGGTTAGTCTTTCCCAGGACGCACACCAGTGTAGGGGTAACGGGAGTATGCTGGATGCTCTTCTAGTCAGTTGGTGGAGACTTCCAGTGCCCTCTTTGATTGGGGCCGTTAATGCTCGGTGGTAGGTCCGATCCGACTTACACTCGTGCAGGGAGAGAGTTTTAAATACCCTCTTATTACTCATATTAGCATGGTCGTCCCCATGTGCGCATGGGGCGGCTCGTTAGGTGTTAGGGGGTTTAGAGGTGGTATCGGTATTGGGGGGCGGGGTTCATGTTTGAGCTTTAACGCTGTTATTTAAGGTGGCTGCTTTCAGGCCCACTAGAACATTTACCCTTGGTAAATATGATCTTTATCCGTCTGCAAAAGTTGTATCTTGTTTCAAAGGGGCTGTACCCCCTTTGACTAACCTCCCAAGTTTTCTTTTTGTCCAAAATAAATACGGGGTGACCCGTGACTGTGGCTAAGGAAAAAGTGTTGGGGGCTGAACTTCTATCCAATTCACGAGCAACCAGCTATTACTGGGTTCGGTAAGTCTGTCACTTCTACTCAAAGTTCTTCCCACTCTTTTGCCACAGAGACGGGTTTGCCCTACAGTAAAGGCTGTCTTGGAGTAGCTCACCCAGTTTCGGGGGTTCAAACTCCCAGTTCTCTTTGCTTGAAGGTTCTAGCTAAATCATGATGCAAAAGGTACGAGTTTTGATCTCTGCTTTGTTAAGCTTCAACTGGGCTGTTTCATCTCTCTTTCAGCTTTCCCTTGCGGTACTTTTTCTATTGCTCCGGATTTCCTTTTTTATCGCCTAGACTTAGGGGGAAAAATGGTTTGATTAAATATCTGTTTGGTGCCTTCCTGATTAAGTTATATTTGTTGGTTGAATTGTGGGGGTTGGGCTAGCTAATAAGCATCGGGGTAATCCGATTTGCACGGATGTCTTCTCGGTGTAAGGGAGGTGCTGAATCTAACTTAGCTATACCCCGATTTATCCAAGTACACCTTCCGGTACACTTACCATGTTACGACTTTCCTCCCCTATGGATTAATTATTTTTTAGTTAAGTTCACGTAGAGGTTTTGGGGAGGGTGACGGGCGGTGTGTGCGCGCTTTAGGGCCTGTTTCAGCGGAGCACTCTGCTTCCCACTTACTACTAAATCCTCCTTCAGTTATGTGTTTCACCATTTCATTCGTATTTACTATAACTAGCAAATGTAGCCCATTTCTTCCCCCCTCATTCACTACACCTCGACCTGACGTTTTGGGTTTTGCCGATTTTGCTTACTATAAGTCTTTCACAAGGTAAGCTGACGACGGTGGTATATAGGCGGTAAAGGCAAGAGGGGGTGAGGTTTAACGGGGATTATCGGTTCTAGAACAGGCTCCTCTAGGTGGATGTTAAGCACCGCCAAGTCCTTTGGGTTTTAAACTTATGTTCGTAATACCCGGGCGGAGTGTTAGGGTAATCAATGTTTAGGGCTGGGCATAGTGGGGTATCTGATCCCAGTTTGTTCCCCAGCTTTCGTGGGTTCAGGGTTGTTAAAGCTACTTTCGTAATTGAGTTTCACACTTTCGGGGGCGTATCACAGCATTGAAAGGGTTTTGCTTTAGTTCTTGTCATGTCCTTAACCACCCTTTGTGCCGTTTTCTGTTAACTTGGGCCCCTCGTATAACCGCGGTGGCTGGCACGAGTTTTACCGGCCCTAGATAACCTTAACTAAGTCGAGCTTTCACTTATTGCTTAATGTTTATCACTGCTGAGTTCCCTTGGGGGTGTGGCTAAGCAAGGCGTTGTGGGCAAGATAAGACTGTGCCTGATGCCAGCTCCTTGCTCCCGGGCGGGGAGGTTGGGGCATTCTCACGGGGAGGCGGATACTTGCATGTGTAAGTTTGGTTAGAGTGAACAGTAAAGTCAGGACCAAGCCTTTGTGTCGATGGAGCTTTTTAGGGCGCATCTTAACAGCTTCAGTGTTATGCTTTGATTTAAGCTACATTGA